CTTGTTAATCGATTCATAACCTTTCAAGCACACCCAATATATATTCGAACTCCTTTTACTTGCAGGAGTACATCTTGGATCTGTCAATTATGTTATGGCCGGAGTCCTACTCATGGTGACCTGGTCGAGTTGGGAGAAGCCGTAGGCATTATTGCGGGTCAATCAATTGGGGAACCGGGGACTCAACTAACATTAAGAACTTTTCATACTGGCGGAGTATTCACGGGTGGTACTGCCGAACATGTACGAGCTCCTTCTAATGGAAAAATAAAATTTGATGAGGGTTTGGTTCATCCCACACGTACCCGTCATGGGCATCCTGCTTTTCTATGTTTTATAGACTTGTATGTAACTATTGAGAGTCGAGATATTAGACATAATGTAAATATTCCAACAAAAAGTTTGATTTTAGTTCAAAATGATCAATATGTAGAATCAGAACAAGTGATTGCCGAGATTCGTGCCGAAACGTCCACCTTTCATTTTAAGGAGAGGGTTCAAAAACATATTTATTCTGAGTCAGAAGGAGAAATGCACTGGAGTACTGATGGCTATCATACGCCCGAATATCCATATAGTAATGTTCATCTATTACCAAAAACAAGTCATTTATGGATATTAGCAGGAGGTCTATGCAGATCCAATTCCAATATAGTGTCTTTTTCACTCCACAAGGATCAAGATCAAATGAATGCTAATTCTTTTTCTCTCAAAGATATCTTTGATCTCTCACTGACTAATGATCAAGTAAGACATAAATTGTTGGATACTTTTGGTAAAAAAAATAGGGAAAGTCTTGACTATTCAAAACCTTATCGAATCATATCTAAAGGTCATTGGAATCTCATAGAGCCTTCTACTTATATTCGTCAAGAGAATTCTTTGGCGAAAAAGCGAAGAAATAGATTTGTGATTCCCTTACAATATGATCAAGAACAAGAAAAGAAACTAATACCCTGTTTTGGTATTTCGATTAAAATACCTATAAATGGTATTTTACGTAGAAATAGTATTCTTGCTTATTTTGATGATCCGCGATACAGAAGAAGCAGTTCGGGAATTACTAAATATGGGATTGTCGAAGTAGATTCAATCGTAAAAAAAGAAAATTTGATTGAGTATCGAGGAGCAAAAGATTTTAGTCCGAAATACCAAACGCAAATGAAAGTAGATCAATTTTTTTTCATTCCCGAGGAAATACATATCTTACCCGGATCTTCGCCCATAATGGTCCGTAACAATAGTATCATTGGAGTAGATACACGACTTGTTTTAAATATAAATACAAGAAGTCGAGTAGGTGGATTAGTCCGAGTGGAGAGAAAAAAGAAAAGTATAGAACTGAAAATCTTTTCTGGAGATATTCATTTTTCTGGAGAGGTGGATAAAATATCTAGGCACAGTGGCATTTTAATACCACCAGGAATCGGAAAAAAAGATTCTAAAGGATCAAAAAAATTTAAAAATTGGATCTATGTCCAACGCATTACACCTACCAAAAAAAAGTCTTTTGTTTTGGTTCGGCCCGTAGTCACATATGAAATAGCTGATGGGATAAATTTAGCAACACTTTTCTCTCAGGATCTCTTGCAGGAAAAGAATAATGTCCAACTTCGAATTGTCAATTATATACTTTATGAAAATGGCAAGTCAATTCGAGGAATTTCTCACACGAGTATTCAATTAGTTCGGGCTTGCTTAGTATTGACTTGGGACCAAGAAAAAAAGAGTTCTATAGAAGAAAAGGTTCATGCTTCTTTTGTTGAAATAAGGACAAATGATCTGCTTTGTTATTTCATCCGAATTGAGTTAGTAAAGTCCACTCTTTCGTATACCGAAAAAAGGTATGATACGGCAGGTTCAGGATTGATTTCCAATAATGAATTAGATCGTATCCATAGAAAAAATCCTTTTGATTCCAAGGCGAAGATTCAATTATTTCCCCAACATCAGGGAACTCTTGGTACGTTGTTGAATCGAAATAAGGAATGCCAATCTTTCCTAATTTTGTCATCATCCAATTGTTCTCGAATTGGCCCCTTCAATACTTCGAGATATAATAATGCGACAAAAGAATTGGATTCCATGACTCCAATTAGGTATTTGTTGGGTCCTTTAGGTACTATTGTGCCTAGAATAGTAAATTCTCGTTCATCTTACTATTTAAGAACTTATAATCAAGTCTTTTTAAAGAAATCTTTTTTGCTTGAAAATTTTCAACAGACTTTCCAAGTGCTTCAAGTACTTCCATTTCAATACTGTTTCCTAGATGAAAATAGTAGGATTTATAATCCCGATTCTTGCAGTAACATCATTTGGAATTCATTCCATTTGAATTGGTGTTTTCTCCATCACGATTCTTGTGAAGAGGCATGGACAATAATTAGCCTTGGACAATTCCTTTGTGAAAATGTATACCTATTGAAATATGGATCACGCATAAAAAAATCTGGTCAAATTTTCATTGTTCATGTTGATTCTCTAGTTATAAGATCAGCTAAGCCCTATTTGGTCACTCCAGGAGCAACTGTCCATGGTCATTATGGGGAAACCTTTTATGAAGGAGATACATTAATTACATTTATATATGAAAAATCGAGATCTGGTGACATAACGCAAGGTCTTCCAAAAGTAGAACAAATCTTAGAAGTTCGTTCAATTGATTCAATATCGATGAACCTCGAAAGAAGAATTGAAGGTTGGGACGAACGTATCCGAAGGATTCTTGGGATCCCCTGGGAATTCTTGATTGGAGCTGAACTAACCATAGCCCAAAGTCGTATCTCTTTGGTTAATAAGATACAAAAGGTTTATCGATCCCAGGGGGTACAGATCCATAATAGACATCTAGAGATTATTGTACGTCAAGTAACATCAAGAGTTTTGGTTTCAGAAGATGGAATGTCTAATGTTTTTTTACCTGGGGAATTTATTGGATTGTTGCGAGCAGAAAGAGCCGGGCGCGTTTTGGACGAATCAATCTGTTATCGGGCAATCTTATTGGGAATAACGAAGTCATCTCTGAATACTCAAAGTTTCATATCCGAAGCAAGTTTTCAAGAAACTGCTCGAGTTTTAGCAAAAGCTGCTCTACGAGGTCGTATTGATTGGTTGAAAGGCCTGAAAGAGAACGTTGTTCTGGGGGGGATTATACCGGTTGGTACCGGATTCAACAAATTAGTACATCGTTCAAAGCAAGACAAAAACATTCATTTGAAAATCAAAAGGAAGAATCTATTTGAGTTGGAAATGAGCGATATTTTGCTACACCATAGAGAATTATTTTGTTCTTGTGCCCCAAAAACTTTCCATGAGACATCAGACCAATCTTTTACGTAATGTATCCTAACAAGAGGTTTATTCTTTTTACTTTCACTCTCTGGTCCAATTATGGATTTCATAATCAATGAAATAAAGAAATAAAAAAGAAAGAATGAAATTCATGATTTGGGTCGTAGATCAATGGTCAATCCTGGTAGAAGGTTCCGTCGGAACAATTTTTTATTTCATAAGGTACTGAATCTCTTTGAAAAAAAAAAAGAAAAAGAGAAAGTGTGGTAAAATGGGAAGACGATATTGGAACATCAATTTGGAAGAAATGATGGAAGCAGGAATTCATTTTGGTCATGTTACTAATAAATGGAATCCTAGAATGGCTCCTTACATCTCGGCAAAGCGTAAAGGTATTCATATTACAAATCTTACTATAACTGCTCGTTTTTTATCAGAAGCCTGCGATTTAGTTTTTGATGCAGCAAGTAGGGGAAAAAGATTCTTAATCGTTGGCACCAAAAAGAAAGCAGCAGATTTAGTAGCATCAGCAGCAATAAGGGCTCGATGTCATTATGTTAATAAAAAATGGCTTGGTGGTATGTTAACGAATTGGTCTACTACAGAAACAAGACTTCAGAAGTTCAGGGACTTAAGAGCAGAACAAAAGATGGGGAAACTCAATCGTCTCCCTAAAGGAGATGCAGCAATGTTGAAGAGAAAGTTATCTACTTTGCAAGCATATCTTGGCGGGATCAAATATATGACGGGATTGCCCGATATTGTAATTATCGTGGATCAGCAAGAAGAATATACGGTTCTTCGAGAATGTGTCATTTTGGGTATTCCGACGATTTGTTTAATCGATACAAATTGTGATCCAGATCTTGCAGATATTTCTATTCCGGCCAACGATGATGCTATAGCTTCGATTCGATTGATTCTTACCAAATTAGTATCTGCAATTTGTGAGGGCCATTCTAGTTATATAAAAAATGGTTGATTATCTTATCATTACTCTTAAGAAGAAGTCTTATCATTACTCTTAAGAAGAAGAAAGAAGAAGATTAGTTTGTTTTTGGTGAACTCTATTTGATTGTTACTATTTTTGTTTGCATCTTTTGGAGTTTGAACTATGTTTTGACTATCAAATAATATTTAAAAGAAAAGATAAAAATGATTGGTATTTTTTTTATGTGATTTCTCGGTATCCGAAATATACGATTCATAACTTAAATTCATGAATGAATATAGGTGAATTGAGAAAGAGATGGTTGAATAAAAATAATCACTTTTTTGAAGTTTGATTTCTGTTAGAGGACAATATGAATGTTATACCATGTTCCATTAAAACACTCAAAGGGTTATACGATATATCAGGTGTAGAAGTAGGCCAACATTTCTATTGGCAAATAGGAGGTTTACAAATTCATGCCCAAGTACTTATCACTTCTTGGGTTGTAATTGCTATCTTATTAGGTTCAGTCATCATAGCTGTTCGGAATCCGCAAACCATTCCGACCAACGGTCAGAATTTCTTCGAATATGTCCTTGAATTTATTCAAGACTTGAGCAAAACTCAGATTGGAGAGGAGTATGGTCCTTGGGTTCCTTTTATAGGAACGATGTTCCTATTTATTTTTGTTTCTAACTGGTCAGGTGCTCTTTTACCTTGGAAAATCATAAAATTACCTCATGGGGAGTTAGCTGCGCCCACGAATGATATAAATACTACTGTTGCTTTAGCTTTACCCACGTCAGTGGCATATTTCTATGCGGGTCTTAGGAAAAAAGGATTGGGATATTTCGGGAAATACATTCAACCAACTCCAATACTTTTACCAATTAATATTCTAGAAGATTTCACAAAACCTTTATCTCTTAGTTTTCGACTTTTCGGGAATATATTGGCTGATGAATTAGTGGTTGTTGTTCTTGTTTCTTTAGTGCCTTCAGTAGTTCCTATACCTGTCATGTTTCTTGGATTATTTACAAGTGGTATTCAAGCTCTTATTTTTGCAACTTTGGCTGCGGCTTATATAGGTGAATCCATGGAGGGTCATCATTGACTCACTTTCAAAATAGTCTTTTTTTTTTTAATTTTTGAAGCTTATCCCAATTCAAGCAATGCGGGGGTTCGGGGTTCAATATAATCCACTGGGTTGGAGATCATGTATATGTAATACCTATGAGTATCAATCCTTGTGTATGTTTTGAAGAATGGTTTCAGAATACAATTTAAAGGTAGAAAGGAAAAACGGTCTATCGAAGTAGTTCTTAAAATTCAGTAATATTCTGAATTCCATTTGGAACTTTTAGCTACTTCTACCCGATAGATTTTAGTGAAAAAGATCAAAAAAGAAAAAATAAGTGTAGTAAGGTAATATAAGAAAAGTAGAAGTAGAAAAAAATAGATTAAGTACTAATTCATTGGTTGGTTGTATCATTAACCATTTCTTTTTTTGGTGCGAGGAACTTACCATGAATCCACTTATTTCTGCTGCTTCCGTTATTGCTGCTGGATTGGCTGTAGGGCTTGCTTCTATCGGACCTGGGGTTGGTCAAGGTACTGCTGCGGGCCAAGCCGTAGAAGGTATTGCGAGACAACCAGAAGCAGAGGGTAAAATACGAGGTACTTTATTGCTTAGTCTGGCTTTTATGGAAGCTTTAACAATTTATGGACTGGTCGTGGCATTAGCTCTTTTATTTGCAAATCCTTTTGTTTAATGTTTAATTTCATCGTAGAATAAAAATGTAAAAAAAAAAAAAGAAGAAAAAAAAGCATAACCATAACTAAGAAATTTGAGAATTCTCAAATTCCATTAATAATAATAAGCGGAGTGATACAAAAAGAACTCTGTTCTTTGTTAGTCCTATCTATAAGGGGAGAGCATATGAAAAATATAACCAATTCTTTTGTTTCCGTGGGGCACTGGCCATCCGCTGGGAGTTTCGAGTTTAATACCGATATTTTAGCAACAAATCCAATAAATCTAAGCGTAGTGCTGGGTGTATTGATTTTCTTTGGAAAGGGAGTGTGTGCGAGTTGTGTATTTCAAGAATAGGTTGGATTTAACCGGCTGCACTTTCTTTATATTATGTATTCTTTTTTATATTTCTATAGTATAAATAGTAACAAAAGGTGCACAATCTCGACGAATTACTTCGGAATTGGATTTTATTCAGAAATCATATGTAAGAACCATAGCATTTCGTGACTAATTGGTAAATGAACTTTGATTCTCTTCTCTATCAACCAATAATGTTGAGGTCTTTTACATGGTTAAAGATAAATTGTTTGAAGTCCAGGCACAGCATAGCATGGTACTCTTTCTACCACTACGTTAGTACCAAAAGTACCAAAAAGGTTGAAAAATAAGAAAAAGAAAAAAGGAATAATTAGGAATTTATCCGATGTAGAACACTCATATGGATAAAATTCTTTGAACCATTAACTGGAAAGATGGGTCCCCCTTTTTTATTCACTGCCGAATCGACGACCTATGTATTGTATTTGTATAAAATATTTGTATAAAAAAGAGAATTTTTTGGATTAAAAAGATCGAAATCTCATTTTATTCTAATAATAATGAGAATTAAGTTCATAATTCTATTCAATTCTCTTTCTATTCTATTAGGATTTTGATTTAATTTATCATAGCATATAAAGAAGAAAGAATTTTATTCTTTCTTCTTTAAAATCTTTTTATTTTTGGAAATAAGTTGTAAATAAAGAACAAATAAAGAAACAACTTTGCTGACAATTTTTTCTTTTTTGTCTGGTCTGAAGAGTCCTCCTAAGATTCTGATGTTAGATCAGTTTCGATATCTTTGAATAAGAACAGAAAAGAGAGGATAGGCTCATTCCGTTCAAAGATATGGGAATGCCCATTAATCAAAGAAAAGATAAAAGAAACAATTGAGCGTGAGAGCCAAATGAATTGAAAGATTCATGTTTGGTTCGGGAAGAGATATGATAGTTGTGAAATGAATGGAAAGATAATCTACTTTCATTAAATGATTTATTAGATAAGCGAAAACAGAGGATCTTGAGTACTATTCGAAATTCAGAAGAATTACGTAGAGGAGCCATTGAACAGCTCGAAAGAGCTCGGGTTAGATTACGGAAAGTGGAAATTGAAGCAGATGAGTATCGAACGAATGGATACTATGAGATAGAACGAGAAAAAGGAAATTTAATTAATGCTACTTGTAATAGTTTGGAACGAT